AAATGAAAACCACCCGATTGCAGGTAATGCCAGAATTCCTGAATTTTCGATTTTGTGAGGATCAATCAAATAGGGTTTTCATTAGAAAAAGATTCTATAAAAGCAATGAGAAATAGATACTAATAGAGCAAGAAAAGAAGGAAATAAAAAAACATAGTATAGAAAAGATATCCAAAATGATATAGAAATCACTATCCTACCCTTAGTTTTTATTTCCTTAATTTAATATTGAATTGGTTTTTATTTCCTTAATTTAATTGAATTTCGTTTGATTAGAGCAAAGTTCCTTAAAAACCTCTGCCTTTTTTAAAATATCCTGAACAGTTCCTGTAGGCTGAGCGCCTTTTTCAAGGAAATAGAGAATAGCGGGAACGTTTAAATAAGTTTGATTCTTGATCGGATCATAAAAACCCACTTTCCGAAGATCTCTTCCTTCTCTTCGGGATCGAACATCAATTGCAACGATTCGATAGACGGCTCATCGGGATAGATGTAGATGAAAAAGAACCCCCCCTAGAACCGTATAGGAAGTTTTCTCCTCGTACGGCTCGAGAAAAAATGATTCGAAGTTTTGTCTATGGATAAAATTATAATAAATAGTAAAGGAATCCGTAAAAGAAATTAGCCTAAAATTTAACTCATAGTCATTTTTATTTAGCTTCCTTCCTGAAAACTAAAAAATCATTTGTACTCATAACTCAAGTTCAATAATTCTCAAATATATTAAAGAAAATTAAGATATTTTTTTATTGAGTGGTCTTTACCCCCCCCCTTTTTTGTCTCGTTGAAAATATATTTGGATTCTTTATTCGGATCTGTGAGACAATTGAAGCGGTGTTTCCTTGTTCTGGGATCCTTTATCTTTGTTTTAAATCATTGGGTTTAGACATTACTTCGGTGCTTCTTAATCCTTTCAAAATGGTAGCAACATACCCCTTTTGTGATTTCTTTCTATCAAAGAATCATACCGACGGTTGATTCGTGCGCGATACACTGTGGATCGAAAAAGTTTTTGCGATTCCAACAATTTTTTTGAATTGAAAATTTGCTCGAATCGGATTCTTTCGATTTCTATATCGAAGATATACTTACGAAGTTGTTCCAATTTATTGATTGGCATTAACCCTAGATCGTTGCCCCTGAGAAATTAAGAAATACTTTCTACTCGAGCTCCATCATGAACTATTTACATTACAACCCAATAAAAAAAGAAGGGTTCTAGTAGAATAGAACAAAAGACGTCGAGCCAAGAGCACCTTCATTCCTATATAAAATAAAATGGTGGATGTAAGAATAAGAATCCACACCGGATCGTGTCCTTCAAGTCGCACGTTGCTTTCTACCACATCGTTTTAAACGAAGTTTTACCATAACATTCCTCTAATTTGGAACCAGTATGGAATTGATTCAATTATGGAATCATGAATAGTCATTGGTTCAGTCGGTACAGAGACATAGTCATTTATATTTTTTCTTAGCTACATAGATAATAAAGATTTTTCTGAAGAAATCTTAGCAAGACCTGGGCTTTTTTTGTATGAACGCAACTTTTTTCTATAAATCTCTATCTCAAAAAAATATCTAACAGAAATATCCAGAAATCGAAATATAGAAATAACATAACTAACAGAAATAACACGAATAAAGAAATTCTATTTGACTCTGCCTGTTCAAATGACTCAATAAGATAGACTGACCCATTTCCAACTTCCTAAAGATTCAACCCATAAGGAATCATTACAAATCTTGATAATTGAAAAAGTTTCCTACTTCGACATCATTATTTGAGTCAAGTTTTACTTTTTACAGTAAAGACTACATTTGATTATCATAAGAAAAAAATCTTTCTGTTTCTTTTCGAATAGAATTGTCAATGATTTAAAGCAAATAAGCTAAATAGATCGAACAATAAAAAAAATATCATTGTTAAATATTTAAATTTGAATATTTTAGGGATGCAAATTATTTTTCACAAAAATAGAAAGACTATTGTCACTGAATATAGGATAACAATACATACCTATAGGCTAAGCACTTCCTGGTTTTATATGTATTTTCATATTTTGTTTAACCTGAGGTTAAGTAATCTTTCTGCAACTGTGATATATGTCCCATCTTATCTTTATCTGGATCACAAAAGGATTCAGTTACATTTGCATGTCATTTGAACTCAATTTAGTTCAGTTTGTGAAAAAATGAGATATGATTCCGAAAAGAATCATTCAAAATAAAAAAAGAAAGAAGAATAATATTCTATACAATATTAGACCTTGAAACAGAACCTTGTTGAACAAAAAAGATGTATTCGGATACAATGGATATGCTCTGGGACGGAAGGATTCGAACCTCCGAATAGCGGGACCAAAACCCGTTGCCTTACCACTTGGCTACGCCCCATTTCTATTTTTATTCGACACTAATACTAATAAAGAATAATATTGGTATTAAGTGTTCGTCAATTCCAGTCCAACTATCTATAGACTAGAGAAAATCTTTCTTCTTTATAGAATATATTATAGATTCGTGCTAGGATTTTGACATGTGTATATCTAGAATTCAACTGAATTTATTGATCATTACATATAATTCAATTAAGATATTGTATGAAAGTATGATTTCTTCTATTCTCCTTTGAGGATTGGAGGATTTTTGATTGAGCGGAAAAAGAAGGATTTTTTTGTCTACCTTACTTTCTTCATTTTTCCTTATATCAATAACTCAATCAAAATGCAATTATCTCGACGAACAAAATGTCTGTTATGCTTAATATCTTTAGTTTGATCTGTCTTAATTCTACCCTTTATCCGAGTAGTCTTTTCTTCGCCAAATTGCCCGAAGCCTATGCTTTTTTGAATCCAATCGTAGATGTTATGCCAGTCATACCTCTGTTCTTTTTTCTTTTAGCCTTTGTTTGGCAAGCTGCTGTAAGTTTTCGATAAGATCTTGAATACTATCCTAGAAAATTCATGATTTATTCGAGAAAAATTATAACAATTGATAAGATCAAATAAGTCTGGGAGTATGAACCTTCAATTCAAACATTGAAATTCTTGGATAGCCGCGAGAAATTCCGCTCGCCCCATTTCCCGATTCTAATCCTTTTTCCGGCGAAAGGCCTTATTAGGTTAGGGTCCCTTAGAATATCTAATTGTGGGTATGAAAGTGATTTGTGGTAATCAAAGACTCTTATTACAAATTTCAACTTCATTTGAATTTCTGAACATTCTTTTCTATTTCTAGAATTCATTTCTTGGTGTCAAAATAGGATATGTGATATAAAAATGGAGGATCTATTATCTTTTCTCGTTTTTCTTTTTCAAAAAATGATCTTGGAGGTTGTGTAATGCTTACTCTCAAACTTTTCGTTTACACAGTAGTAATATTCTTTGTTTCTCTCTTCATCTTTGGATTCCTATCCAATGATCCAGGACGTAATCCTGGACGTGAAGAATAAAAATTTCGTTTTTCTTGCTTGATTTTCCAATTTTCTTAAGATTTTATTTTCTATATTCCATACGTTTAACTAGGAAAAAAATCAAAAGGGGTTTGCGAAATTTGAAAGAAAAAATAGAAAGTCATCAACGGAAACGGAAAGAGAGGGATTCGAACCCTCGGTACGAATAACTCGTACAACGGATTAGCAATCCGCCGCTTTCGTCCACTCAGCCATCTCTCCCAATTGAAAAAGATAATTACTATGTTACATTACACATCAAGTAAGGATTAAAGAAAGTATTTCTTTCACCTTCTTTATCGTTATTATATAATTAGGAATTCCATTTAGATGCTCGAAAGATCCAAATAGAAAGATAAATAAAGAAGACCTTCTTGCTTTTATTTTGTTCGAAGTGCCTTTTGGGCCTGGCCCGGTAAATACCCAGCCGGGCCTTTTTTTTGTTCCAACGAATTCCCTTTATTTATAGGTATAGGAAACATACTCTAAATAAGATACCCAATTTGGTATCTGTGTAAGAATTTCCATTGTGGGGTTTACATATACTTATCATTTTTGTTATAATAGAAATTGAGAAGGATTTTTGATTCAAAAGAATCAATTAAGTATGTTTTGTAGTTTCTTATGTCATTCGGCAAACCCAATTTTAGATTCAAATCCAAGAATCATTCAGGAATTCTCAGTCAACGAATAGTTAAGGGTTCCCATTTGTCATAAATTTTGGCTTTTTTGAATGAAAATATACATTTGATTGTTCAATAGAAAAGTGAGGGGAAGTTTTTCGGCATTCGAAGGGGTGGATCAACTACAATCAAAAGGGGAAAGGGGTTTCTTTTAGAATTTTTATAAATTTAGTAAAAGGATTAAATTAAAAAAGGGATGCAAGTACAATAAACTAAAGTTTAGTAATCCAACCCAGAAATTTTTATCCTATTGTGTATCGTTTTGGCGGCATGGCCGAGTGGTAAGGCGGGGGACTGCAAATCCTTTTTCCCCAGTTCAAATCCGGGTGCCGCCTCATCAACAAACAAATCAAAATCTCTTATCTGCTGATATAAATCACCCAAATTTTCCCCAGTAGAACAGAATAGAATAAGGGGATTGTGGATACTTGGTTGATTCTAAACATCTATTCTGGGGATTTTGTAAAAGATTGGAAATCTTTCAATCTAAAATTCAAAGAAAGATTATATTATAATGGTCGAAGCAAGACTTCCCGATTCCCTTCTACTGCTAATGTAATATCTACTGATTGGGTCTTGAATTTCATTGGCATAGCCGGTGGCTAACTAGTTGTGGAAAGTCCTTTATGTAATCTACATATTATAGACTCGCGAGAATCTCTGAGTGTTCAGGCATTCAATCACTATTATATTGAGATTGGATGGATAATTTACTTTTTTATAGAAAAAGTGAAAAAATTTTATTATTTTTTTTTGAAACCCCTCGTCAAGAGTATATTATACTATCCCCCAACTGCTTCAGAGAGACAATCGGTAAAGGGTACGGATTAGATCAAATAGGAAATAAAAGTATGTAATAGATAGCAATTTATCTTTGAAGTTAAAGGGCAACAAAGAATGGGCCCTCTTTTTTTTACTATATGTTCCATTAGTAACATTCCTTTGTAGCATCATTGTATATTTTACTTGTGTTTAGTCTTTCCCGATTAGAAATCATATAGTAATTTTTTAGAAATGGATTTATTTGATTGGTTCATCAATAGTGTTGGGCCAGAATCCCTTTTTGACTCTGGACCATGGATTCTACTATTATTAGTGAGCAATACAATAATGGAATATTTCTATCATAAAGATAAGGGACATAATTGACATGGATATAGTAAGTCTCGCTTGGGCTGCTTTAATGGTAGTCTTTACATTTTCCCTTTCACTCGTAGTATGGGGAAGAAGTGGACTTTAGAAGCACTACTAATTTAGTTGAGGAATGAAACGGTATCAATTGTTTTATAGATCGTTCTGCAACGCATTTTTTATTTGAATTGAAATAATTTTCAAATCAAAATATATTCATTTCGAAATTCCATTGGATTCTAGTGGAGAAATGTATTGTATAACAGTAAAACAATTATTTCAGAAAGAAAGAGAATTGGGTCCTACGTTAATTCCATATATGGATTAATCACTACATATATTGTAGATATAGATAGAAGCTAATATAGTATACCAACTTTATTAGAAAGTCAAGTACAACTTTATACACTACTATAACAGTAATAGGGAGTATGGTAAGAAAGAAATTTCTTTCTTACCATACTCTCGGATCTCATAGAATACCGCCCATTATAGTCCGTTGATTTCATTTAAGACGCAAAAAAAGAATCCTTTTGATTTGATTTCTTCAACTATTGATAAGAACTCAGAAGTCAAGTTTCATTTCAAGTAATTAATTATTTTGACTGACTGTTTTTACGTAAATGATAAGTAGAAAAGCAGTAGGAACTAAAATGAACAGTGCAGTAGCAATAAATGCAAGAATATTTACTTCCATAATCTCAATCTCATCGTTTTTTTATTTCACAATAACTCGGGATTTAATCCCATAGAGATGATAAATCTTTCACCTGTCAATTCAATGAATGCATTACCTATCGATGATCTTGAATCGGATCAATATCATGAATAACAATATCTGAGCTATTAAATTAATTCGTCGTCGAGAATTGAATAGTATAACATACGAAGATCTTTTATCCATACCGAATCCAAGATGGGATTCCCGGACCAATCAAAAATTCCTTTATTTATCCTTCTTTTCTGTTCTTTCTTTTCTATAACTTACCTTAGGTGTTCCGTGTAGAACCATCAAATGAAGTATCCTCGTCCGTTTCCATTAACTTAACTACAAAACCCCAACAAACAATACAAGCGAAGTGGAAAAAAAGAGGAATTAGGTTGTAAATTTGAATGATCCCATTTTCTTTGGAAGACAAAGAAGTATGAGAAAGATGAGTCGCGGGAGAAAAGATGGAATATTCTATCAACTTCACTATTTTAATTATTTTCATTTTAGTTTAGGGTTTGTTCTTTCTTCGACAGAATCCTGAAAAAAAGAGGGGAAACCCCTTCGGAATTAAATTATGCTCTCTGTCCCTTCTTTCATTTCACATAAAACGGAGAGGTTAATTGATGTACTTATTGGATCCGTCGGGACTGACGGGGCTCGAACCCGCAACGTCCGCCTTGACAGGGCGGTGCTCTTGCCTATTGAACTACAATCCCAGGGAAATAAGAAGAGATCTAGCAGAAAATTTGGATTCTTTTTTCTTCTCTCTTATCAGGTATTTCTTAAGAACAAGAGGGTTCTACCATCTGATAGTAGATTGGCGAATTGTTGGGCCGAGCTGGATTTGAACCAGCGTAGACATATTGTCAACGAATTTACAGTCCGTCCCCATTAACCACTCGGGCATCGACCCAACGCCTAATTAGACGTTCCATAATCAACTTTCTTTCGTCTCCCAGGCGGACAAATCCATTTCACTTTTGATAAAATATATAAAATCAAACTGCCACGGATAGACTGAGGAGTTGACAAATCCATTTCACTTTTGATAAAATCCTACTCCTATGGTCTTGGTATACCCCTAGAGGGACTTGAACCCTCGTTTTCTCCGTGAAAGAGAGAGGTCGTAACCACTGGACCATAGGGGCACCAATGGACCATAGGGGCCTATGGCCACCTTTATTCATAAATAAACTAGAAATAATAGTTGCTGAGGGCCGGCCACCTTTAGGAAATCAAAAAGCACTACACAATACAAATACAATAGGGAAATACAAATACAATAGGGAATAAGGCCTAAGGCCACCTTAACTTAATATAAAATATAAATAGCCGAGGGACCTTTAGAAGATGAATAGGATATGAATCAAACCGAAAAACTCGTTCACTTTTCTGGGGGTTAATGGTAATCAAACTTTACCATTAAACTATACAATGGATCCAAGAGACGGTACCTCTGAATCAGCAGGAGATGAAAAAAGGGATTTACCAAAGTCTGATTTGGGAATTCTATTGAGCCC